GAAGGTATCAAATATGTAGGGGGTGGTCGCATATCTTCTTATCTTTTCTTCTATTTATCTTGTGTATCAATCTTTTTATTAGGTCTTTATTTTCCGGTTTTTTGATAAGTATTTGAGGCAGAATTTGCAAGTTGATAAAACCCGGTGGGCGAATTTTCCATCTCCAAGGAAAAACACTCTGATCTCCTATTAGAAAAATTCCCAATTCTCCTTTTGGTGCTTCGACTCTTACATAAAGTTCTTGTTTGGACAATTCAAAAGTTGGAGAAGGTTTTTTACTAATAAATCGATATTCAAAATCATTCCATTCAGTATCTTTTATTCTATCAAAGCGTCGGATTTCTAAATTCTCAAAGGGCCCCCCTGGAATTCCTTCCAGAGCCTGTTGGATAATTTTTATGGATTCTGTCATTTCACTGATTCGTACTAAATAACGAGCTAATGAATCCCCTTCTTTTTGCCATTGAACCTCCCAATCAAATTCGTCATAACACTCATAATGATCAACTTTACGAAGGTCCCATTGTATTCCGGAAGCTCGTAGCATTGGTCCTGATAAACCCCAATTTAGTGCTTCTTCTCCTCCAATAATGCCTACGCCCTCAACTCGTTCTAAAAAAATGGGATTCCGTGTAATAAGCTTTTGATATTCAGCAACCCCTCTTAAAAAATAATCGCAAAAATCCAAACATTTCTCTATCCATCCATGAGGTAGATCAGCAGCTATTCCTCCGATACGAAAATAATTATGCATCATTCGCATACCGGTGGCAGCTTCGAATAGGTCATATATCAATTCTCGTTCTCGAAAAATATAGAAGAAGGGGGTCTGTGCCCCAATATCTGCCATAAAAGGGCCAAGCCATAACAAATGGGAAGCTATACGACTCAACTCCAACATAATGGCTCTGATATAGCTAGCCCTTTTAGGTACTTGAATATTGCCTAGTTGTTCGGGTCCATTTACGGTTATTGCTTCTGTGAACATAGTAGCTAAATAATCCCAACGTGTTACATAAGGCAAATATTGTATAATTGTTCGGTTTTCCGCAATTTTCTCCATTCCTCTGTGTAAATAACCCAATATTGGTTCACAGTCAATAACATCTTCACCATCGAGAGTAACGATAAGTCGAAGAACACCATGCATTGATGGGTGGTGAGGGCCCATATTGACTATCATGAGGTCTTTTCTTGTAGTTGGTGCAATCATAAGTTTTTTATCGAGTCATTCTTCCATGAATTGCTGAAAGTAAAAAGAAGTTCATCAAAATGGAAACGAATAAGTTCAAATGATATCACTCTTTAAATTAACGAGTTTTTGTCTCTCGAATATCCAACTGACCAATTAATTCTTTATAACGTACGCTATTTTTTTTTGACAAATAAGCCAGTAGTCGTTGACGTTTTCCCAAAATTTTTCGCAAACCTCTCTGAGATGAATAGTCTTTTTTGTGCAATTCCAAATGTGAAGTAAGTCTCCTTATCTTAGTGGTGAAACTGAATACTTGAAATTCAACAGACCCTCTGTTTTCTTCGTTTTCTTTTTGAGAAATAACCGAAATGAATGAATTTCTTACCATAAAAAAATGCCTCCTCTCCCTTTTTACAGATATGGATTTTACCGATCAGTAATAATAATGTCATTCATTTTCATGTGGTAGATACAATAATCTAATCCAAATTTCTTTCGAAACTCCTAATTTTATCAATTCAAATGAATCAATCCAATTGAAAATTAGATTTAGATAGGGAGAGAAAAGGATTGGCACATTTTCGTATTCACAAAAGCGAAGAATTTAGACCTAAAATGAAGAAGGTTCTGTTGATTCATTTCTAGATCGAATTCATAATTATTCATTTAGTATTGGATATTTAGAATGAAATGTAAGACAGGACGTGTGATGTGTGTATTTATTTGCTTTCATATATCCTATATAGTAGAGGAGATATAGGAAAAATGTACTATCAACGAATTTTCAATCGTGGATACAAACGTATCCTTAACATACTGAAACGACTGCCATTATTGGTATCAAACCAATAACGATTCATACAAGCTAAATCTTCTAATCGATAATTAGGCCAAAGAAAGAACTTCAATTTCATTAATGGATTTGTCTCTCTATCAAGGTGATTACTGGCACCTAGAACTTGGCTGCTATTCTTTTCGTTGCAAAATACAGGATTTCTATCTACATCATTCCTATTCTTTGAATTGAAACAACTTAGAATTCTTAATTTTCTACGACGCCTAAACGATAAAATATTTTCAGGAACAAGCAAATCCAAATGATTTTTGTCTCTATTTCTTGTTATTCTTTCATGTGGTGGAATAGATTCATCAAAATGATTCTTAGCAACATATCTTTGCTCTCGGTATCGTTGATTAGTTTGGTGCTTACTCTTATGAACCAACGAAATACCGATGGTTTGATACATAATAAATTGTCCATCGTTGTTTACAGACAGACGAACGGGTTCGATAATCAATATTCCCCTTTTCATCCATTCTGGAAGAGTTAAATTCTTCTGAATCAGCATTATATCCAAACCCAGTTCTCCTTTTTGAATCAAGGCTATAGAAACTATTTTTGTTTTTGGATCTATTAGTTTAAGCAGGAAACCATATACCTTAATATTAGTGAGAATTCTTTGATCAAAAGTATCGCCCCAGCTCAATTGAAAAAGACAACAACGGTTCAGGAACAAATATAGTTCTGCTTCCATGGTACTTTTGTATTTTTTTTTCTTTTTACCTTTTTTCATGCCCGATCCCGCAGAATCTTCTTCAATATCTTTTTGTTGGTTTGAAAGAACGGATCCAAGATCCCCTTGGCTTGTGGTTTCTTCTTGATTTATTTTCTTATTCGATGGTATCAAAAAACTTCCCTTTTGCTTTTCATTAATCTTTTGATTTTCATTACTATCTGCATTTCTATTCAAATTTAAAAGAAGTAATTTGCTTGGTATAAACCAAGGTTTCCTTTTATATGTTTTATAAAGTAACAAAAATTCTGGGAAGAACCAAAGTTCCTGATTCAATATGGGACGTTTTGCATTCATCCCCATACAAGCCCAAAATTCTTTTGGGGTTGTTGGGGGGGTTGGTAGATTCATTTCTGGAATCCTAAGATAAAAAATGTTTTTTTTATCAATTAGTTGAGAATTACCAATCTTAGTATTTTGATTGGCATCGATCGTGATCCAGGCCTCAATATCGACTTTTTTTCTAAGATCAAAATGGATAATTTTCCAATCCAAATATTTCCTATCGGGAGTTTGTTCCATATATAGAATATCGCCCTTTCCTAGATAATCTTGATTCTTATTTCCTTCAAACGGTGATCTAGAAATAAATGAGTCCTTTTTATTTTCAGAATTAATAGATTTATATGAGAAAAGATCATATTTATAGGATTTTTGAAAATTATCTTTTTGATTCGATAATGAATAGACTTCCAAAATATTTGGTTTTTTGGAATCAATTAATTGGTCTTTTTCATCAATTAATTGGTCTTTTTCATCAATTAATTGGTCTTTTTCATCAATTAATTGGTCTTTTTCATCAATTAATTGGTCTTTTTCATATGAATTCCATTTGCTGAAATTTTGCCTTTTACGTTGATAAAAGGAAAAAGTAATAGATTTATATGATAATGAGAAAAGAGCATATTTATCGTCTTCTGGAAAATTATCTTTTTGATTCGATAATGAATAGACTTCCAAAATATTTGGTTTTTTGGAATCAATTAATTGGTCTTTTTCATATGAATTCCATTTGCTGAAATTTTGCCTTTTAACCATACGACGTTGATAAACTCTATTCCGCCATTGTTGTGGTATTAATCCAGACCATCTGATCTGAGATAAATCGTATTGATAATGTCCTCTTAACCAGTTTTTCCATTGATTCATTTCAGAACTCGGAAGTCTGTTATCCCTTAATTTAGAATGAACTATTCCTTGTGTTTCAAAAGAATCCTTTATTTCAGGCTTAAGAAAAAAAGGGATTTCTTGATATTGAAGAAATGATTTTAATTTATACAAGTTAATAACTTGGGTTTGTGATAATTTGTAAAATACATATGCTTGTGACAAGTACGATAAGTCAGAAAAAATATGTGAATTTTTCTTACTATTACTAATATTAGAAAGTGACTTTTTTATAGTCGAAATAAACTCAATTGGATTTTGATTTTTTTTATTGTAAATGGATTTATTCCTAATTATTTTTGTTAAAATAAGAAATAATTTTATCTTCCTTCTGAGAATATTAATGATAGAGACAAGTATATTTGTGTAGATGCTTTCAATGCAAAATTTTAGAAAAAAGGTTAATTTACAGATTAATCGAGTATTTCTTCTTTTTAATATTTTCCATTTTTCGAATCTTTTAGCATTATAACTTGTTTTGTTAAGACTAATATTTATTTCTGAAGTTACTTTTTTTTTCTCTTTTGTAATTATTTCTATTTGATTTCTAATTGTATTTGTTTTATCAGTCAGGTCCTTCATTTTTTTTTCGGTCAATGAAGAATTTGTCCAACCTGGAGATGCGATTTGACTAGATGATTCATGAATCATCTGATTGCTGATTATGGGATCTCTTTCTTTTTGAGTTTCACTCGATTCATATACTTCTACTTTTCTTGATCGAAATAAGAGAATTGGATTGATTTTGACGAGTTCTTCTCTTATTTTTTTCAAAAAAATGAAACTTTTTTGAACCCATTTTTTTGTTTCTTTTGAAACTTTTCGAGGTAATCTTATTTTTCTTTTCAAAATTTTTAGAAGTCGAAAAGATTTCTTTTTAAATTTTCCAATTCTTTTTTCGAGTTCCTTAAAAATGGGTTTAAAAAAGGAGGGTCGTTTTCGGGGAGAACCAAAAGGAAGTTCGGTTTCCAGTCCGCAAATTGTTAAAAAACAAAAATCATTTTTTTCTTCTTTATTTTTCATTATTAGATCTTTATCAGAGAATCGGAGTTTAGATCTATGCC